TGGGATTGACATAGCATCCAATTCTATTTATTTGCTATATCTATTTGTTCTGATCAATCTGAATTACTCTTATGTCTTATAGTTTGAATTACTATATTTTTGATTTCTAATCTGAATCTCGGTATCTATTGAAAGAATCAAATCAATGAAGGAAAGGCGATAGATATAGGCATATTCAAAAAATCACGTAGTAATCTTTTTTTTTTTACCATTCCCAAGAAGTAATTGAGTAAACCATTGACAGTAGTTCCACGGGCATCGAAAAGGAAGAGTAAACCTCACGGATTTTTAACGCCTGAACCATGATATGAAATAAGCCGATAAAGTATAAATCCAATTTCAAAAATTCGAAAGCGGTAAATGCGCAATATGTGACTCACCTGACGATCTTATTCTGCATAGTATCTCGTTAGACAAGACAACCACTATGTGTATATCCTTTCTTTCTCATACAAAGTGTGTATACACTTAACAAAACCACTTCTTCTTTGAACAGTAAAGAGAGAAATAAATAAAAAAAGGGTCCGACCCTCCTCAGTATCACCTAGTAAGAGGCCGTTTATTGGAATAGAAAATTTCGGAAGAATTAGGTTCGAATAAATTTCCTGGGATCCTCTTCCTTTCGAACTACAAACATGGGAATTGTTGAAATAGCTCTTTGATTGAAAGAGGATGATTCCTATAATACATTACTCCAGTCGAGTCCAATGGAATTTCAAATTTTATTTTGTTCAAAACGTGTTGCAGAACGATCTAGAAAGCAATTGATATTGATACAGTTTGCTTCCTTAACTCAATTAGTAGGACCCTTAGAGTCCACTCCTTCCCCACACTACGAGTGAAAGGGAAAAAGTAAAGACTACCATTAAAGCAGCCCAAGCAAGACTTACTATATCCATATGAATTATGTCCCCTATCTCTATAAATATAAAAAATATAAAGGAATTGTTCCATTATTCCTCACTAATAATAGTGGAATCAATGGCGCAGAGTCAAAAAGAACGAAGACTATTAATAAACCAATCCAATAAATTCGCTCATTTTAGAAGAAATTCCTATATGATTTCTAATCGGGAAAGATTAAACACAAGCAAAATCCGCAGTAACATCTCAAGGGAATGTTACTAATGGAACATGTAGGAATAATAGGTCCTATTCTTTTTTTGTTGACCCTTAATTTCAATTGATTGGATGCTTGAGCACTCAGAGATTTTCGTGAGTTCCTCGTATATAATAAAGTATCTTCCGCCCCCTTCCACAACTATTTAGATTTCCTATCGGGCTCTCCAATCTAATCCAGGGTCCAGTCATTATACAATGCATTAATAATAGAAAATTTTGATTTGTAGTAGAAGGTAATTGCGAAGTCTTGATAGCCCCTTTAGCATTCGAATATTTCCTTGAAGCCTAAATATGCAAGGATATTTACAATTTTTTAGAAAAACCCCCAGACCAGATGTTTAGAATCAAACAAGTATCAACAGTCTGCTTTCTCTGCTTCTGCTGGGGAATCATTCGGCGGGTTATATCAACAGAAGAAAAGAAGAGATTTCTAGTTTTTTGTTGATCAGGCGACACCCGGATTTGAACTGGGGAAAAAAGGATTTGCAGTCCTCTGCCTTACCACTCGGCCATGTCGCCAAAATGCTACAAATACAAAATAGATGAAAACTTTCCCGGATTACTGAACTGCTTTTTTATTGTACTTGCACCTTGAGTTCTGTTTTCCTTAATTTTTCCTAAAAGTCAACGAAATCCTAATCCTTCTTCCCTTTTGATTGGGTTTGATTCATCCTTTCAATTTCGATTGAGTCTATCTCAAAATTCATAATGTTCAAAACTTTCTCTTACCTTTCTATTGAAAAATCAAATGTGGATTTTCAGTCGCAAAATCCAAAATTAAACTTTATGAAAATAGGAACCATTAACTATTGACTTAAAATGCATGAATGATTCTTGGATTTGAATCTCTAAATTTTGTTTTCCTAATGACATAAGAAAATACAACTTGATATATAACTAATCAGTATGGATTTTTTCAATCAAAAAATCCTTCTCAATTTTAATTATTAATTATAACAACAATTATGAGTATATGTAAACCCCCCAAGAGAAATTGTTAGACGGATATATATTATTTATATATGTTCCCGATTATATATGTTCCCGATAGAGAATTATCAGATATCAGAAAAGTATCATACTTCAATTTGATTAATTGAATAGAAAATTGAAATTATGTTTTCATAGAGCACAACCTGTGTTGCCCCGAATAGAACATAGAACGACAATAAAACACTAAAAAAAAGAGAAGAAAGACGGATATTATAGATATATCCACACGTGTTTAAGCCATACAAACCTTCTTTTCTTATACACTTCACAATCGTATTCTACTCAAAAATCCGTAAACAAAATCTCTCTCTTCTCTGCGAATCATTTTTTGAACAAGGAAATCCATAACATAAAGGGGGGTTAAATGCTAAAAAACCGATTCTAA